AATTTTTATTAATAATGATTTAATTAGTATAATTATAAATTAATTTTTAATTAATTCGACAAAATTTATTTTCAACTGTTTATCAAAAACATTTCTTTAAGAATTAAGTTTAAGGTAGTTCCTGCTCAATGATAATTTAAATAGCTGCAGTAATTTGACTGTACAAAGGTAGCATAATAATTAGTCTTTTAATTGTAGACTAGTATGAATGGATTTATGAAAAATATGTTTTATTAATTTTATTTTTAGAAATTAATTTTTGGGTAAAAAAGCTCAATTTCATATTTGGGACGAAAAGACCCTATAGAACTTTTTATTAATATATTTATATTTGGGTTATAATTAATATTATTTATTTTGTTGGGGTGATAGATAAATTTTTACTTTATTTTAATTATTCATTAATTTATGTAACACTGATCCAAAGTTTTTTTGATTGTAAGTTAAAGTTACCTTAGGGATAACAGCGTAATTTTAATGGGAAGTTCTTATTTATATTAGAGTTTGCGACCTCGATGTTGAATTAAGATAAATATAGGGGGTAGTTTCTTTATAGTTTAAGTCTGTTCGACTTTTAAATTCTTACATGATTTGAGTTCAAACCGGTGTGAGCCAGGTTGGTTTCTATCTGAATATTTTTCTATTCCCTTAGTACGAAAGGACCAGAGAATACAATTTTAAATTGTTATAATTAGAATTATTGAATTGGCAGATTAATGTATTAAATTTAGAATTTAATTAAGTAAATAAATTTACATTCAATAATTTATTTATTAACATCTTTGATTTTAATTATTATAGTAATAATTTCTGTAGGATTTTTTACTTTATTTGAGCGTAAGGTTTTAAGTTATATACAAGTTCGTAAGGGTCCAAACAAGGTGGGTTATTTAGGTTTATTACAACCTTTCAGTGATGGTGTTAAACTTTTTTTAAAGGAAAGTTCTTGGCCTATAAATAGAAATTTTATTATATATTATTTATGTCCTTTTTTCATATTACTTCAATCTTTATTTTTTTGAGTTTTATTTCCCTATAGTTTAAATAATATTAATTTCAATTTTGGTTTATTATTTTTTTTATGTTGTTCTTCCCTAAGAGTTTACGGTTTAATTATTTGCGGTTGATCTTCTAATAGAATATATTCTATTTTAGGTGCTTTACGTAGAGTTTCCCAAGCCATTTCTTATGAGGTTTCCCTATCTATTATTTTATTATGTTATTTTTTGTTAGTTGGTAGTTATAATTTTTTAAGAATGGTTATTCAAGTTAATTTTTGATTTTGTTTTTTATCAATTCCTTTATTTATGTGTTGGTTTTCAAGATTTTTAGCCGAAAGAAATCGCACTCCCTTTGATTTCTCTGAGGGTGAAAGAGAATTAGTTTCCGGATTTAATGTTGAATATGGGGGTGGCGGTTTTGCATTATTATTTATTTCTGAATATTCAAGTATTATTTTTATAAGTTTAATTACCTGTTTAATTTTTGTTGGGGGTGATTTTTACAATTTTTTTTTTTATATAAAGGTTATTTTTATCTGTTTTGTAATTATTTGGATTCGTTCTACTTTCCCGCGGTATCGTTATGATAAATTGATATATCTTGCCTGAAAGTGTTATTTACCCGTTTCATTAAACAGCCTTTTTTTTTTTATTTTTATAAAAACCATTGTTTATTATCATTTTTTTTTGTTAAGTTATTAAATTACTCTTTCTTATATTTTCAAAATATATGCTTTATATAAGCTAAATAACTTTATTATTAATAAGTAATTTTGTCCCAAATTTTTGCTAAAATAGGATCTATAATAAAGTACAGGAAGTATAAGATAGTTAATATTAAACCAGTATTAGTATAGGGTAATTCAACAGGCCGTGCCCCAATTCAGGTTAATAAAATAATAATAGTAATAAATAATCAAAAATTAAATTGATTAATAGGATAAAATATTAAACCCCTAAATTTCATTTTTATGGAAAATGGTAAAATTGATAAAATTAAGATAGATAAAAATAAAGCTAAAACCCCCCCTAGCTTATTAGGTACTGACCGTAAAATAGCATATGCAAATAAGAAGTATCACTCTGGTTGAATATGAATTGGTGTTACTATTGGGTTCGCATGTACAAAATTATCAGGGTCTGATAATATGTATGGTTCAAGTAAATTTGTAATTAGTAATATTGTTAAAATAATTATAAAACCTACTACATCCTTGATAGAAAAGTAAGGGTGAAATGGGATTTTATCCATATTAGAATTTAATCCAATAGGATTATTAGATCCTGTAGTGTGTAAAAAAAATAAGTGAATAATAATTATTATTGAAATAATGAACGGTAATATAAAATGTAGTCTAAAGAAGCGAGATAATGTTGCGTTATCTACTGCGAACCCCCCTCACAACCAATTTACCAATGTTATTCCAATATAGGGAATAGCCGACAGTAAATTTGTAATAACTGTTGCCCCCCAAAAAGATATTTGACCCCAAGGTAAAACATATCCTAAAAATGCAGTTGCTATTGTTATTAATATAATAATTATTCCAATAAATCATGTTTTTATGTATTTATAAGACCCATAATATATTCCACGACCTGTGTGTAAATATATACAAACAAAAAATATTGATGCCCCATTTGAATGTAATGTACGTATTAATCAACCATAGTTTACATCTCGAGTGATGTGTCTAACTCTATTAAAAGCTATTTCAATATTTCTAGTATAATGTATTGATAAGAAAATCCCCGAAATTAGCTGAATAATTAAGCAGACTCCTAAGATTGAGCCAAAATTTCATCAAGCTGATAAATTTAATGGGGTAGGTAAGTCAATTAATGAATAATTAATAATTTTAATTATTGGGTTGTTTTTCCGGATAGGTTTATTCATTTATTTTAAAATTTTGATCGTAAAGGTCCCTGATAGTGTTTAACAATTTTTGATACTACAATTATAGTTAATAATAAATAATTAATTAGTAAGATTGTTAGCAAGAATGTTTTATTATTATATAATTTAATTATTGATAATTGTTCTATTGATTTGAATATCAATATTTCTTGATTTTCATTAATTTGATTTTCATATATTTCGTCTAAATAAATTATTATAATAATTATAATTAATGTTAAGTTTATATTAAATTTAAATTTTTCGTTTGCTGAGATTCTTCTTATATAAGAAATAATAATTATTAAACCCCCAATTATTATGAGAAATGTAATTATAGTAAATCATGATGTAATTATAATCTTGTTAATTAATAAGATTATAATTATTGTTTGGAATAGTAATATTAATCCCATTCTTATTGGGTTTTTCAACCAAATAATTAATATTGAATTAATAATTATCATCCTATATATTATTATTTTAATTTCAGTAAATAGTTTATTAAAAATTTAAGTTTTGGGAATTTAAGACGTTTATTTAACTTTACTGATGTTTTAAAAATCAATGATTTATATTTAGTTTACAAAACTATTATTTTTATTAAATTATTAAAACTAATGAAATTTTCCCTAATTATTATATTTTTAAGATTTATTTCATTAATTTTTATCCGCAAACATATTTTATTAGTTTTAATTAGAATTGAATTTATTGTTTTAATATTATTATTAATAATTGTAATTTTTTGTTTGAGTAGAATAATTTTCTATTTATATGTATTATTTATGACATTGTTCGTTTGTGAAGGTGTACTAGGTTTAAGATTATTAGTTAATATAATTCGTTGCCATGGTAATGATTATTTAAATTCTATATTTTTATGATAAAGTATTTATTATTTATAATTTTTATAGGTCCTTGCTTAATCTTTAAAATGTCTTGGTATTTTTATCAATTAATAATATTTTTATTATTGATAATAATTATGTTTAATAATATAGGTTCTTTTTTTTATTGTATTAGATATTTCTTTGGAATAGATAATTTATCTTATGGTTTAATTTTATTAACTGTTTTTATTAGATTTTTAATAATTAAATCAAGTAATAATATTCAAGTAGATTTTTCTAAGAACATTTTTTTATTTATAAATTTAAGTTTAGTTATTTGTCTCCTAACTATTTTTTGTACAATAAATATTTTTATTATATATCTATTTTTTGAATTTAGATTAATCCCTCTAATAATTTTGATTATAGGCTGGGGTTATCAACCAGAGCGGTTAATATCAGGTTTATATCTGTTTTTTTATACATTATTTGCATCATTCCCCCTATTATTAATTATTATCAATTTTTATTTAACATTTAATACTATGTTTTTTGATATAATTAATTATTTAAATATAAGATTTATTGTTTATTTTTGTATAATATTTGCTTTTTTAGTCAAATTACCCCTATTTATATTACATTTTTGACTTCCTAGGGCACACGTTCAAGCCCCTGTTTCTGGGTCAATAATTTTAGCAGCTATTTTGTTAAGGGTTGGGGGTTATGGTTTAATTCGATTTACATTTATATATGAATTAGGGTTTGTAAATTATAGTTATATATTGTATTCTTTATGTTTAATTGGTACTTTATTAGTTAGAATGATTTGTTTAATTCAAGGGGATGTAAAATGTTTAATTGCTTATTCCTCGGTTGCTCATATAAGTATATGTTTAATAAGAATATTAACTATATTGAAATTTGGCATTATTGGCTCTTATTTAATAATAATTTCACATGGATTGTGTTCCTCAGGGCTTTTTTGTTTAGCAAATATAATATATCAGCGTATAGGTAGACGTAGATTTTTTATTAATAAAGGTTTAATTTCCTCTATACCTAATATATCTTTAATTATATTTATATTATGCTCTGTTAATATGAGATGTCCCCCCAGAATTAATTTTATAAGAGAAGTTATAATTATAATTTCAATAATTAGTTATTGATCTGGGTCAATTTATTATTTATTAATAATTTCTTTTTTAAGAGCTTGTTTTAGATTTTATTTATTTAGATATACATATCACGGGCAGTATTATATGATGTATAGTTATATTATTAATAATATACGAGAATATTTATTATTATCAATTCATTTAATTCCCGTATTAATATTATTATTTTTAATTGATTTAATATTTTAATTATTTAAGTAGTTTATTTAAAATATAGGGTTGTGATTTCTAAGAAGATATTATCCTTAAATCTTGATTAAGACTAATTTTTATTTAGTTTGGTTCTATATAATACTTTTTATTTCAATAATTCTATTTTATTATGGAATAATTTTTAATATAATTAAATATTCATTAATTATTGAATTCTCCCTTCTAACATTAAATTCTGTAAATGTATCATACATTTTATTATTTGATTATATTTCATTAATATTTTGTTCTGTAGTAATATTTATTTCATCAATAGTTATTATATATAGATATAGTTATATAGGTGGTTTATCTAATTCTTCAATCCGATTTTTATTTTTAGTTATTTTATTTATTATAAGAATAATTCTTATAATTATAAGACCTAATTTACTTAGAATTATATTGGGATGGGATGGTTTAGGCCTAGTTTCTTATTGTTTAGTTATTTATTATATATCTAATAATAGATATTTGGCAGGATTAATTACTTGTTTAACTAATCGTATTGGTGATGTAGGTTTATTAATTTGTATTTCCTGAATAATTTCTTTTGGTAGATGGCATTTTATTTTTTATAAAAATTATTTTGATGATTACCTATCAGCTCTTATAATTATATCATGTTTTACTAAAAGAGCTCAGATTCCCTTTTCTTGTTGGTTACCAGCGGCAATAGCTGCTCCAACCCCAGTTTCATCTCTTGTCCACTCCTCCACTTTAGTAACTGCTGGTGTGTATTTGTTAATTCGATTTAGAAATCAATTATATTTTAATAAAATATTATTATTCTTAAGATTGTTAACAATAATTTTCTCGTCAATTTGTGCTAATTATGAATTTGATTTAAAAAAAATTATTGCATTATCTACCCTAAGTCAGTTAGGATTAATAATGGTTTCATTATTATTAAATATAATTGATTTATCATTTTTTCATCTCTTAACTCATGCAATATTTAAATCTTTATTATTTTTATGTTCCGGTATTTTTATTTTTTATATAAACGATAACCAAGACATTCGTTTAATAGGGGTAGTGTGTAATACAATACCCTTTACTACTTCATGTTTTAATATTTCAACAATAGCTTTATGTGGGATTCCATTTTTATCCGGATTTTATTCTAAGGATTTAATTATTGAAAGATATATTAATTTTAATATAAATACATTTATATTTATATTGATATATATAAGATTGGGGTTAACGGCTAGCTATAGAATTCGCTTATGTTATTATTGTACTATATGTTATTCTAAATTAATTCCATTTAATTTAATTATTGATCAATATAGATTAATAAAATTAAGTGTATATTTTTTAACTTTTTTTTCAGTGTTCTTTGGTAGAATACAAATATGAATAATTAATTTAGATTTAATATTAATTTTAATACCCCTTTATTTAAAGTTAATGAGATTTTTAATAGTTATAATTGGGTTTTGATTGGGTTTAGAGGTATTTAATATGTCTTATATATTAAGTAATAATTTTTATTTTATAAATTATAAAATATGATTTTTGTTTAGACATTCCCACTATTTATATAAATATTTTTATAAAATAAGAATATCCTCTAATAAATATGTTATAATTTGGGGCGAGTATTATGGGGTTATGGGTATATCTTATTACTTAATAATTATTTCTGTAAAAATGCAAAATTTAATTAATAATAATATTAAAATATTTTTAGTTACATTTTTAATTTGATTTATTTTCTTTATTTAACTTTAATAGCTTAATTTCAAGAGCAGGATATTGAAGATATCAAGGTAATTTTTTTTAAAGTAATTTACAAGTAAATACTATTTTTTAATTGAAAATTAAGTGTTTTGAATAAACTACGTAAATAAGGAATAAACGGAGTTTAACCGCTTTAAAATATAGTTAGCAGCTTATTTTTTTTTCTTTAATCCTTTTAATAGGAAATTAATTCAGTTATTTTATTAACAATAAAATGCCGCTAATATTTGGCTTCAATTAAAACATGGAGTTAATTAAACTCTATATTTAGGTCGAAACTAAAGGTAATATTTACTTCTTTGTTAAAGATTAGTACTAAACACCTTTTAATTGCAAATTAAATATTATAATTAAATATAATCCCACCCTAATTAGTTCAGTTTAGCATACCGTTATATCATTCATGGTATAAACCAATTAATAAAATTAAAATGAATATAGTAGAAGTAATAATTCAGTAAAATAAATTTCTATATTTTAATAGTATAATTATTGGGATAATAATTACAATTTCAATATCAAAAATTAAAAAAATAACTGCAATTAAAAAAAAATGGATTGAAAAGGGTAGCCGTCTGTGTCCTATTGGGTTAAACCCACATTCAAATGAAGTTGATTTTTGTAAATCACAAATGGATTTTTTAGCTACATTAATTAATATAATTATAATTACAATTATTAACAAAGAAATAATTATAAGATTAATAAAAACTAAATTCATTATTCACCCCAAATTTATGGACTAATAAGTTGGAAGCTTAATTTACTACATATAATAGATGAATATATACCCCACCAGTAAACACTAATATATAAGAACAATCAAACAACATCCACGAAATGTCAGTATCAAGCTGATGATTCAAAACCTACATGGTGAATTCTAGATTGATGGAGATTTATAATACGAAAAAATCTTACTATAATAAAAATAGTACCTACAATAACGTGAAATCCATGAAATCCTGTACTCATAAAAAAAGTAGATCCATAAATACAGTCAGAGATACAAAATCTAGATTCTATATATTCATAAGCTTGTAATACAGTAAAATAAATACCTAAAATAATTGTTATAATTATACTTTTAATACTTTGACTAAAGTTTTTATTAATTAGTGAGTGATGGGCTCATGTTAACGAAATACCTGAGGATAATAAAATTATAGTATTTAATATTGGGATATTAATTGGATTAAATGGTTTAATCCCCAATGGGGGTCATTGAAGTCCAATCTCTATTGATGGGGATAAAATTCTATGAAAATAAGCTCAAAAAAACGATAGGAAAAATAATACTTCTGATAAAATAAACAAAATTATACCTAATTTCATTCTTAAAACTACTTTATTAGTATGAAGTCCTTGAAAAGTAGATTCTCGGGTTACGTCACGTCATCATTGAATTATTGTTAATAAAATAATAATTACACCTAATAATATTAAGTTTATATTAAATTTATGAAATCATAAAATTAACCCTGATGTTAAAGTTATAACTCCAATTGACCCTGTAATAGGTCAAGGTCTTATATCAACTAAATGGTAGGGGTGGTTATTCATAAGTTATACTTCTCTTGAGTAAAGCGTTATTAAAGTTATAAAAACATAAGATTGGATTAGTGATACAGCAATCTCAAATGATATTAAAACAATAAATATAAATATTAACATTAACATTATGATTGGGGTATTATCCCCTAATAGGGATATTAGCAAGTGACCCGCAATTATATTAGCAGTTAATCGAACAGACAATGATCCTGGGCGAATTAAATTTCTAATAGTTTCAATTATTACTATAAAAGGTATTAAAATGAATGGTGTACCAATTGGTACTAAATGGCTAAACATATTGTTAGTATTATTAATCCAACCAAAAATTATAAAAGAGAGTCATATTGGGAGGGCTAGGGATAAAGAAAACACTAAATGAGAAGAACTAGTAAATACAAAGGGGATTAATCCAAAAATATTGTTTATTAAAATAATATAAAAAATTCTTAACATAAATATTGATATTCCCCTATAATTTGTTAATATGCTAATTTCTAAATTAAGAATCAATAATAATTTATTGTATAACAAATTAAGTTTACTTGGTATAATTCAAAAGTTATAGGGAATTAAAATTAAAAAAATCAAAGTACTTAACCAATTTATGGAAAATATACCAGTGCAGGGATCAAAAACTGAAAATAAATTCATTATCATTTTCAATTATAAATTAATAATTTTTTTTTAAAAAAACTAACACTTATTTTTATATAATTAAAATAAATTAAAGAATTTATAATTATTACACATAAAATAAAAATTAATATTATATTTAATCATCAAAGGGGGGATATTTGAGGGATAAAAAATTACTTAAAATCTAAGTATATCCAATTTGACAAATTGGTGTTTATTATTAAACTAAATTTTTCATTAAGAGTATGCGTTATATACTTTAATTTGATTTAAGAGATCAATACTTACTTTAAGTTACTTAATGAATAAAGTATTAATCAATTAATAAAAGTATTAATATTCACGCTTTCAACACAAATGGGTATAAATCTATGATTAGACCCGCAAATTTCGGAGCATTGCCCGTAAAAATTACCTGGCCGGTTAATGTTAATAGAGCCTTGGTTAATGCGACCCGGGGAACAATCAACCTTTAACCCTAATGAGGGGATTGTTCAAGAATGAATTACATCTCTAGATGAAAATAATAAACGAATATTGGAATTGAATGGTAATATAACTTTATTATCAACTTCTAATAAACGAAATTGATCATTTATCAATTCTTCGATTGGTTTTATATACGAGTCAAAACCAATTTTATTAAAGTCTGAGTATTCGTAAGATCAATATCATTGATGGCCAATAGATTTAATTGTTAATACGGGTATTATTGCCTCTTCTAATAAATATAAAATACGTAAGGAAGGAAAGGCGATAAAAATTAGTATAAAAGCTGGGATTAAAGTTCAAATTAATTCAATTATTTGACCCTCAAGTAAAAATCGGTTTATATACTTATTTAGTATCATAGTAAATATTATATAAAATACAATTACAATAATTAATATAATAATTATTATAGTATAGTCATGAAATAAAACAAAATACTCTATTAAGGGTGAAATGGGGTCTTGAAATGAAAATATTATTCAAGTAGAAATTTCTAAAAAAATATTAAATTTATTTATGAATCTTAAATTCATTGCACTAGTCTGCCATATTAGAATCTAATTAGAATTGGTAGTTCTGAGTATGAATGTTCCTCGGGAGGTATTTTTTGGTACCATTCAATAGAAGATAATATATTATTATTAAAAAAAGAGTTTCGAGTTGAAATTATTCTTTCCCATAAAATAAAAATTAAGTAAATAATTCTAATTAAAGAAATTAGTCTTCCGATAGAAGAAATCACATTTCACATTATATAGGAATCTGGATAATCCGAATAACGTCGCGGTAGGCCACTTAAACCTAAAAAATGTTGGGGGAAAAAAGTTATATTAACCCCAATAAACATAATAGAAAATTGAATTTTTAATCATCTAGTAACTATACTTAAACCTGAAATTAACGGATATCAATGAATTAAGCCGGCTATAATAGCAAATACTGCTCCTATTGATAGCACATAGTGAAAATGGGCAACAACATAATAAGTATCATGTAAAGCTACATCAACTGAAGAATTTGCTAGTATAATACCTGTTAAACCCCCTATAGTAAATAAAAATACAAACCCCAATGATCAAATTATAGAAATTGAAACTTGAGATGTGACCCCGTGTATTGTAGCCACCCATCTAAAAATTTTAATACCAGTGGGTACAGCAATAATTATTGTTGCAGAAGTAAAATAAGCCCGAGTATCAACATCTATACCAACAGTAAATATGTGGTGGGCTCAGACAACGAAACCTAAAACACCAATTGAAATTATTGCATATAATATACCAATATAACCAAAAGATTCATTTTTACCACCCTCTTGTCTAACGATGTGGGAAATTAACCCAAACCCGGGTAAAATTAAAATATAAACTTCAGGGTGACCAAAAAATCAAAATAAATGTTGATAAAGAATGGGGTCTCCACCCCCTGAGGGATCAAAGAAAGAAGTATTAATGTTACGATCTGTTAATAATATAGTAATTGCACCAGCTAGAACTGGGAGAGATAGGAGAAGAAGAATTGCAGTAATTAAGACGGATCATACAAATAAAGGAGTACGATCTAAATTTATACCCACCCCTCGCATATTAATAATAGTAGTGATAAAATTTACTGCGCCTAGAATAGAAGAAATACCTGCTAAATGTAAAGAAAAAATAGCTAAATCAACACTTGCCCCTGAATGAGCAATATTAGATGAGAGTGGGGGGTAGACTGTTCAACCCGTTCCCGCACCCATTTCAACTATTGATCTAATTAGTAATAAACATAAAGAGGGAGGTAGTAATCAAAAACTTATATTATTTATACGAGGAAAAGCTATATCAGGAGCACCAATTATTAATGGAACTAATCAATTACCAAAACCCCCAATTATAACAGGCATAACTATAAAAAAAATCATAATAAAAGCGTGTGAAGTTACAACAACATTATATACTTGATCATTCATTAAGAAAGATCCGGGTTGACCTAATTCAACACGAATGATTATTCTAAGTATTATCCCCAATATTCCTGACCATAAACCAAAAATAAAATACATAGTACCAATATCTTTGTGATTAGTAGAAAATAATCATTTACTCATAACTAATTAAAAATTAAGATGTCTGAATAAAAGTAATAAACTGTAAATTTATAAATGGATGTTATCCTCTTAATAGTTTTATAGTTTATTAAAATATGAAAATGCAAATTTCAAGATGGTGTTTCCTAAAACTTATAAAAAATATTTTTAACTTTGAAGGCTAATAGTTTAACTTAACTTAAAGTCCTAAGTTAAACTATTATAAAGAATAATGAAAGGAAATGCTATTAAATTAATTAAAATAATTAAAAATCTTACATTAGAAACTTTAACTAAATTAAACTTTAGTGTTAATGAAAAAAACATTAATGAAATGAAAGATAATCGAATATAATAAAAGATTACTATTAGAGCAGTTAAAATTAATACAATAGATGTTAAAAAATGATCATTTAAAATTAAGAACTCAATTACGATTAATTTATTAAAAAACCCCAAAAATGGTGGTAAACCCCCTATAGATAGTATAACTAGTCAAAAAATAAATTTTTTTCTTAAATCGAATTCAACAGTGATGATTTGATTTAAATAGCTTGAATTTAAGTTTTCAATTAAAAACAATAATGATAATAAAATTAAACCATAAACAAAAAAATAAACTACCCAAATAGATACCTCATAAATACAAGAAATAATTAAACCTAAATTGTAGATAGAAGATAAAGCAAGTAACTTACGAATTGAATTTTGAATTAAACCAGAGATAGCCCCAAAAATCATTGTAATTAAAGCTACTAATATAAATCTAATATTTATTAAACTTGAAATAAATAATGGTACTAGCTTTATTATAAATAATAGAATAAATAAACAAAAATATCTCAAACCCTCCACTACTCTGAGAACCCAGCTATGAAAGGGGGCAACCCCAATTTTAATTATTAATGATAAATAAATAATTAAATTCCCCAATCAATTATAATTTATAATCATTATTATTACCCCCAATAATAATAATGATGAACTAATAGCTTGAATAATGAAATATTTTATAGAAGACTCAGAACTTAATAAACTCTCATTAACCATTATAGGTAAAAAAGATACTAATGAAATTTCCAACCCCAATCAAATAGTAATAAAATTATTTGAACATAATGAAACTATAACCCCCAAAATTATAGAATAAAAAAATAATAATAAACTAGAATTAATTAAAAAGAATAGGGACCCACCTATATGTTTAGGGTATGAACCTAATAGCTTCTATTAGCTTATCTTTTTGTAATAAAGTGTTATTAAGCACATAAATTTTTGATATTTAAAGTTAAGTTTAAACCTTAATATTGCAATAAGAGTAATATTATACATAATTTATTCTATCAAAATAATCCTTTTTTCAGGCATCTTATTGTTATAATAAGCTAATTACACATAAAACGTACGTATTATTATATGGATATTTCTTAATCAAGATAATTTATTAAAAGAAATTCTATGGTTACTAACTATTAAAGTAATCAATTTAAAAATAGTTGTGATAAACCAGTATAATATATAATAAATATCTTATATATAATTAAATAAATAATAATTAATATTAATAATAAT